ATCTTGGATAGAAACAGGTGATATCTTAGTAGGTAAATTAACACCTCAGACAGCAAGCGAATCGTCATATGCCCCGGAGGATAGATTATTACGAGCTATACTTGGCATTCAGGTATCCACTTCAAAAGAAACTTCTCTCAGACTACCTATAGGGGGAAGGGGTCGAGTTATTGATGTGAGATGGATCCATAGAAAGGGGGTTTCCAATTATAATCCAGAAAGGATTCGTGTATATATTTCACAGAAACGTGAAATCAAAGTAGGTGATAAAGTAGCTGGAAGACATGGGAATAAGGGTATAATTTCTAAGATTTTGTCTAGACAAGATATGCCCTATTTGCAAGATGGAACGCCCGTTGATATGGTATTCAACCCATTAGGAGTCCCCTCACGAATGAATGTGGGACAGATATTTGAATGTTCGCTCGGGTTAGCGGGGGATCTGCTAAAGAAACATTATAGAATAGGACCCTTTGATGAGAGATATGAGCAAGAGGCCTCAAGAAAACTAGTGTTTTCTGAATTATATGAAGCCAGTAAGCAAACAAAAAATCCATGGGTATTTGAACCCGAATATCCGGGAAAAAGCAGAATATTTGATGGAAGAACAGGAGATCTTTTTGAACAACCTGTTCTAATAGGAAAGTCCTATATCCTAAAATTAATTCATCAAGTTGATGATAAAATCCATGGACGTTCCAGTGGGCATTACGCACTTGTTACACAACAACCTCTTAGAGGGAGGGCCAAACAAGGGGGACAAAGAGTAGGAGAAATGGAAGTTTGGGCTCTAGAGGGATTTGGTGTTGCTCATATTTTACAAGAGATGCTTACTTCTAAATCTGATCATATTAGAGCTCGTCAAGAAGTACTTGGTGCTACGATTATTGGAGCACCAGTACCTAACCCAGAGGGTGCTCCAGAATCTTTTCGATTGCTCGTTCGAGAACTACGATCTTTGTCCCTGGAACTGAATCATTTCCTTGTATCTGAAAAGAACTTCCAGATGGATAGGAAGGAAGCTTGATCTCAATGAATCAGAATTTCTATTCTATGATCGACCAGTATAAACATCAACAACTTCGAATTGGACCAGTTTCCCCTCAACAAATAAAGGCTTGGGCAAAAAAAATTCTACCCAATGGAGAGATAGTTGGAGAGGTGACAAAACCCTATACTTTTCATTATAAAACTAATAAACCGGAGAAAGATGGATTATTTTGTGAAAGAATTTCTGGACCCATAAAAAGTGGGATTTGTGCTTGTGGAAATTACCGAGGGATTGGGGCTGAAAAAGAAGACCCGAAATCTTGTGAAGAATGCGGGGTGGATTTTGTTGATTCTCGGGTACGAAGGTACAAAATGGGATACATCAAACTGACATGTCCAGTGACTCATGTGTGGTATTTGAAACGTCTTCCTAGTTATATTGCGAATCTTTTAGATAAGCCCCTTAGGGAATTAGAGGGCCTAGTATATTGCGATGTGTGATTTGATCGAAATTTTCATTTGACAGATTTGGACTGAGAAACTGTCATCCCATTTAATCTGATTGGGATGCCCCCGGATCTGACATGTATCTTGGGAGGAGGAACATGAAGCTCAGAATTATGGGTGCATTCAAGACTTAAAAATGGAAGAAAAGGGGGATTGATCCATGGTCGATTCCGTAACAGATAATATAGGAATAGTTAGTCATACCTCGTGAAAAAAGACTTTTTGTGGAATTATACATTCCATTTCTTTGAGAAAGAAATTCTGTTCAGGTAAGCGCAAGCGAATATGGCATGGTTACGGGAGCTTATATATCGCATATATGCTTCAAGGGATATCATGGCACATAACCATCGAGGTGAGTAGAGACCTAAAAAAGATCGAATGGAACAATACAATATATAGACAAATAAATCCTTTACGAGTCCCAAAATATTCCTTTCAGGGGATTCATTATTTGAGGGGAAGTAGACTACTCAAGAATTTCACATTTCCTTTTTTTTTCGTAAACACATAAAAGAAAGTAAAAAAGGTTAGAGTAAAAATAAAAAATAAGATAAGATAAGAATGAATCAATGAAAGGCTGGTCCTTACTGGGAACTTGAGTAAAGAGTAGCTTTTTATAGGGTTTTCTCGAACAAAGTTTAAACAGAAGAAGAACCCCTTTCTTTATTTGGTGTAACTACTTGAGCCGGATGAGAGGAAACCTTCACGTCCGATTGTGAGGGGGGGATCCAATACTATAGGAACCTATCTCAATTTTTCTTTTGCTAGGTCCATAGCTAAAAAACCTACTTTCTTACGATTACGAGGTTCATTCGAATATGAAATCCAATCCTGGAAATACAGCATCCCACTCTTTTTTACTACTCAAGGTTTCGAGACATTTCGAAACCGAGAAATATCTACGGGGGCAGGTGCTATCAGAGAACAATTAGCCGATTCGGATTTGCGAATTATTATAGATAATTCTTTGGTAGAATGGAAGGAATTAGGAGACGAAGAG